ATTTTACTAAAGCCTATAAAATTATATTTATATTTTTAACTTTGAAGGTTAATAGTTTATTTAACTTAAGGATTTATGTTATTCTAATAATTAAAGTAATTGGTAATATCATGTTAATAATTAAATTTATTATATATATAATTTTTATATTTCTTCTTTTTACATTTCATTTGTTAATGTAATTATTTATTATAATAATTGGTGTAATTATTCGTAAATAATAAAATAATGTAATTATTGATGTTATTATAAGAATAATAATAGTTATTATACATTTATTATTTATAAGTGATTGAATTACTAATCATTTAGGTAAAAATCCTAAAAATGGGGGCAATCCCCCTAATCTTAATATTATAATAATTAATCTTATTTTTTCGGTTTTTGTTTTTATATTTATATTTATTTGATTAATAAAATTAATTGATTTTCTTTTTAAACTGTGAGTTAAAATTATAATTATAAATGAATAAATAATTAAGTATTTTATTCACGTTTCGTTGTCATAAATAATACATGTTGTAATTCATCCTAAATGATTAACTGATGAATATGCTATAATTTTTTTTGTTGATGTTTGATTAATGCCTCCAATTGCTCCAATTAATGCACTTATAATGGCTAAAATATTAATTATAAAAACATTATTATTTGTATTTCTTATTACATATAGAGGTGCAATCCTCTGTCATGTTATAAGTAATATACAATTGTTCCATTTTAATTTTTTTATAATATTAATAAATCATAAATGTATAGGTGCTATACCAATTTTTATAGATATACTTAATGTGATTATTGATATTGATAAATAATTAATTAAGTTTTCATTAATTATAATTAAAGGATTTATAGTAATTATAAATAGAAATATTATTGAAGCTATACTTTGAATAATAAAGTAAATTATTTTTGATTCAGATGATATAAGGTTTTTTCTTTCTTCTATTAATGGAATAAATGATAATATATTAATTTCTAATCCTATTCATATACTAAATCAATTTTCTGATCTTAATACTAATAATGTAGATATAATAGTTGTTAATAATATTATTATTTTAGTTGAGATTTTTATTATTAGAAAGAAGAATTATTTTCTATTTTCAGGGTATGAACCTAAAAGCTTAAGTTTAGCTTATCTTTCTATATTTAGGTGTAATGATGCACATTGAATTTTGATTTCAAAGGATTAGTTTAATTCTAAATAATATAATAAGAGTAATATTATTACGTTATCTATTCTATCAAAATAGCCCTTTACTCAGGCATCTTATTATTAATTTAACAATTTTCTTAGGAACTAAATTAAAATTAATTCTAAATCTTTGAGAGGAAGTACTTTTGGTCCTGTCAAATAAAAAATTATATTAAATTAGGAAATTTAATTTATTTAATTTTGATAAATTACATATTATTATATAATTACTGTTAATGTAAATTAAATATTTTAAAAAAAGTATAAAAGAAAAGGGGGGGATAATATATATATATATATAAGACTATTTAAGAAAAGGGAAAGGATACTAATATATGATAGATAGGAATATTTAGACGATGGAAGCTAACATCCCAAGTAGAGATAGGAGTGGATTGAGTAGGTAATAGAACATGATAGATAACAATGTGACACATGATCAATATGGAATGGTTGGAAAAGAAGAAATGAGATAAAAGGAGATGTTTACTAATAAAGACTATGGCGATATCAGAGACTGAGATATAAGGTTAGAAGGATCATACTGTAAGTAACATGAACATAGGAGGATTTAGGATAAGGTAATAGTACATTATAATACTAGGAGTGTATGGGTGTTATAGTAATAGAAGTGGGTGATATACAATAAATGAGTAGAATATGTAAGTATTTAGATATGGGTAACAGTACATGGAATGAGAGAGTGGTAATACTAGTATATAGATAGGATATTATAATCATATAAATATTTATAGGTGGGAGAAGTTTATGGCGATGGACACGAGTGGAGACGTAGGATCTGGGAAGGGGGGGGGCCATAAACTTGTTCCTTTTGATATTTTAATCATAAAAATTGAAGTTTGATTCTTTCTTTTAAATTTGGATTTTTAACTTTATTATATGTAAGGTTTTCTTTATTTTCTAAATGATTTATTATCTCAGTGTTTATTTTTGGTTTTTATTTAAAGATAAAACCAGGGTTTAAATTATAACTGACAAAAATTGTGCCAGCCGTCGCGGTTATACAATTAGTTAAATTAAATTTTTTCGGTTAAATATTATATTAATTTTATAATTAAAATTTTTATTTTGAGGTGAAATTCAAATTTAATAATTTTTTATTAGTTTATATAGATATATGAAATTCATTTAAAAACTAGGATTAGATACCCTATTATTGTGATTTTAAATTTGCTTTAATATTAATAGTTATGTTCTTAAAATTAAAAGAATTTGGCGGTTATTTATTCTCTCCAGAGGAACCTGCCCCGTAATTGATAATCCACGATTGATTTTACTTAAATTTTGTTTATATATCGCTGTCATTGAATGTTTTATAAGAATATTTTCTTAAAATTTTATAAATTTAATGTTAGGTCAAGATGTAGCTATATTTAAGTGGAGGTGGGTTACATTAATTTTATTTTTGGATGGTTAAATTTGATTTTATCCTGAAATTGGATTTGGTTGTAATTTTTATAAAACTTTTAATTTTGATTTGAGTTCTAAATAATGTACACATCGCCCGTCACTCTCATTATAAAATAGTTGAGATAAGTCGTAACAAAGTAGGCCTACCGGAAGGTGGGCCTGGTAAGTTCAAGATGTTTCCTTTAGGGAATTTATTATTTACATTAATAAATTTTGTTGTGCAATTCAACTCATTTTGATTAATATTTTTATAATATTTAAATTTTTCTTATTTATTTTAATAAAAATATTTTGTTTTTTAGTATTTTTAAGAATTAATATTTTTTGTTTTTATAACTGTGAAGGTTTAAATTTTTTATAGATAAAGTATTTATTATTTAAAGTACCTTTTGCATCAGGGTTTAATAAAATTAATAAATTATTTTTTTTTTCTCGAAATCTTAAGATTTAAAATATAATGTTTTTTTTTGTTTCAAAAAAATTTATAATTATATTTTAGAGGTTATATGCTTTTCATTTAAGTTGATATCTAGTTTTTTAATAATTGAATATAATTCATTTTTAATAAGGCTTAAAATTAATTTTATTATTAAAAGTTTATTAATTAAAAATAAGAGGGGATAAGCTCTCTTTTTTTTTAAAAATTATTTATTTATAAAGATATTATTTAGGATTAAAAATTTCTATTATTTATTTTGTTATAATTATATATCTTTTATAAAAATTTTTTTGTTTTTAATTTTTTATTAAAATTTTTCTTTTAATTTTAAAAAGATTAAATAATGTTAAAATTAGTAATTAAGTTAATTTATTTATAGGAACTCGGCAATTTTAGTTTCCACCTGTTTAACAAAAACATGTTCTTTTGTTTTTAATTTAAGATTGGGCCTGCCCATTGATTATAAAGATTAAAAGGCTGCGGTATTTTAACTGTACGAAGGTAGCATAATCATTTGTCTTTTAATTGGAGGCTAGAATGAATGGTTTGATGAGAAATACACTTTCTTTAAATAATTGATTTGAATTTAATTTTTTAGTTAAAAAGCTGAAATTTTTTTATAGGACGAGAAGACCCTATAGAGATTTACTAATTATATAAATTATATTTTTTTGTTAATTAATTTATTTTTTAGAATAATTAGTTTTGTTGGGGTGACAATGAAATTTTATTAACTTTCATTATTTATTTTCATTAATTTATGTTTTTTTGATCCGGAATTTTTGATTATAAGATTAATCTACCTTAGGGATAACAGCGTAATCTTTTCGGAGAGTTCATATCGATGAAAAGGTTTGCGACCTCGATGTTGAATTAAGATAAGGGGCGGGGGTAGATTTTCGCTTTTTTGGTCTGTTCGACCATTATATTCTTACATGATTTGAGTTCAGACCGGCGTGAGCCAGGTCGGTTTCTATCCTTATTTTTAGTAATTTAGTACGAAAGGACCAATTACTTTAATTATATTATTTATTATTTGATTAATTTTAACTATTTTGGCAGATTAATGCTATAAATTTAGAATTTATATATGTGTTTATTACACAAATAGTAATATATTTAGTTATTTTTATTTTTTTACTTGTTATAATTTTATTATCTGTGGCTTTTGTAACTTTATTAGAACGAAAAGTTTTAGGTTATATTCAGTTACGTAAAGGTCCTAATAAGGTTGGTTATATAGGCTTATTACAACCATTTAGTGATGGTTTAAAATTATTTTTTAAGGAACAAACATATTTATATATATCTAATTTTATAATTTATTATTTTTCTCCTGTTTTTATATTAATATTATCTTTTAGACTTTGATTATTATTTCCTTTTATATTTAATGTGTATAATTTTAATTTAGGATTTTTATATTTTTTGTGTTGTACAAGTTTAGGTGTTTATGGTGTTTTAATATGTGGTTGATCATCTAATTCTAATTATTCTATGTTAGGTTCACTTCGTTGTATAGCTCAAACTATTTCTTATGAAGTTAGAATATCAATAATTTTATTATGTTTAATTTTATTTGTTTTTGGGTTTGATTTAGTTTTATTTTTTTATTTTCAAAATTATATTTGATTTTTATTTTTTTCTTTTCCTTTATTTTTTTGTTGAATTTCTTCTTTTTTAGCTGAAGTTAATCGTTCTCCTTTTGATTTTGCTGAAGGTGAATCAGAACTTGTTTCTGGATTTAATGTTGAATATAGAAGAGGTGGATTTGCTTTTATTTTTTTGTCTGAATATATAAATATTATTTTTATAAGTTTATTAACTGTAATTTTCTTTTTAGGTTGTGATTTAGTTTCATTAATTTTTTTTTTTAAATTGGTTTTTATCATTTTTTTGGTTATTTGAGTTCGGGGAACTTTACCTCGTTTTCGTTATGATAAATTAATGTATTTAACTTGAAAGGTGTTTTTACCTATTTCTTTAAATTATTTTATTTTTTATATAGGGTTTATTACTTTTATATTTGAGTATTTATAATCATTATTATAAGTTAAGTTAATAGAAGAATTAAACTTCTTTCTTATATTTTCAAAATATACGCTTATCTAAAGCTTAATTAACTAATCTGTTAGTTTATCTCATATTTTTAATATAATTGGGTTTAGAATAAAATATATAAAATATAAAGTTGTAATAATTTGACCTGTTGTGATAAATGGTTCTTCAGCAGGACGTGCTCCAATTCAGGTTAATAAAATTACTAAAGTTAGGAAAGATCAGAATATTATTTGATTAATAGGATAAAATATATTACTTTGGAATTTATTTTTTGAAGTTAATGGAATTAATATTATTATAAGAATAGATAAAATTATAGCTACTACACCTCCCAATTTATTTGGAATTGATCGTAAAATTGCATATGCAAAAAGAAAATATCATTCGGGTTGAATGTGAATTGGGGTGACTAAAGGATTAGCTGGAATAAAATTTTCAGGATCTCCTAATAAACGTGGTTCTAATAGGTTAAGTATAAGAAATAAGTATAATGTAATTAATATACCTATAATATCTTTAATTGAGAAATAAGGGTGAAATGGTATTTTATCATAGTTTCTATTAATTCCTGTAGGATTATTGGATCCAGTTTGATGTAAAAATAATAAATGAATTATTGTTATTCCAGCTAGAATAAATGGTAGTAAAAAATGTAATGTAAAGAATCGAGTTAATGTGGCATTGTCAATTGAAAAACCTCCTCATAATCATTTTACAATCTCATTTCCTAAATATGGGATAGCTGATATTAAATTAGTAATAACGGTAGCTCCTCAAAATGATATTTGTCCTCAAGGCAACACATAACCTAAAAAGGCTGTTGCTATAATAATAAATAATATAATTACACCTACTCTTCATGTTATAAATAATTTATAAGATCCATAATATATACCTCGTCCAATATGTAAATATAAACAAATAAAGAATATAGATGCTCCATTAGCGTGTATATTACGTAATAGTCACCCTGAATTAACATCTCGTGTAATATGAATGACTCTATCAAATGCGATGTTAATATCAGCTGTATAATGTATAGCTAAAAATACACCAGTTAAAATTTGAATAATTAAACATATACCTAAAAGTGAACCAAAATTTCATCAGATTGAAATTGAAGATGGAGTTGGCAAATCAAATAAAGAAGAATTTATAATTTTAATTATAGGATGTGATTTACGAATTGGTTTTTTCATAATTTTTTTTTCGTATTGGCCCTTCAAATGTATTTGTAATAAAAATTACATAAATTATAGTTATTAGTAAATATAAAGCTATTATAATTGTGATGATTGATCTTTTTGTATTAAATAGTTTTATTATGGATATATTTTGTTGTCCATCCAAAGTTTGAATAATAATGGAGTTATAAGATAATATTTCTTCTTTTAATAAAGTTAAAGTAATAATTATAGTTATAATTATTGTAATTAAGATTTTAAATGAGAATTTTATAATTTCATTTGAAGCAATTCTAGCTATATATATAAATAATACTAATATACCTCCTAATATAACTAAGACTAAAATATATGAATATCATGTATATTTTATTCAAATACTTATTATAATTGATGAGATAAATGTAATTAAAATTAAATTGAATCCTATTCTTAGTGGATGTTTTAATATTATTATAATTGTAGCTATTATAATCATAAGAATAAAAATTATTTTCATATTCAGCGAGTATTTTATTTAAAATATTAATTTTGGGGATTAAAGTAAGGATTTTTATTCTCTTGCTGAAGTTTTAAAGAATTATCTATCTATGATTTACAAGATCATTATTTTTTTTTAAACTATTAAAACTAATTTTATTAAATTATTTAATTTTTTGGTATTTATTTATATGTGGTTTAGTTATTTTATGTTCTTCTCGGAAGCATTTACTTTTAACTTTATTAAGTTTAGAATATTTAGTTGTTGTAATTTTTTTTTCTTTCTTTTTTTTTCTTTATAGATATTTAAGAGAATATTATTTTATTATTTTTTTTTTAACTTTTTCTGTCTGTGAAGGGGTTTTAGGTCTTTCAGTTCTTGTTTCTATAATTCGTTGTCATGGTAATGATAATTTAATAAATATTAGAAGTTTAATATGATAAAAATATTAATTTTCTATTTTTTTTTGATCCCTTTATGTTTTTTAAAAAATTGAATAGTTTTAATTTCTTGTTTTTTTCTTTCTTTAATCTTATTTTTAAATATAAGATTATTTACTTATTTTTTTGGTTCATTAAGATATGGTTTTATAATAGATGTTCTTTCTTCTTCTTTAATTTATTTAACTATTTGAATTAGCTTATTAATAATTTTAGCTAGATATAAAATTAATTTAATAAATTCATCAACTTATTTCATTTTAGTTGTAATTTTTTTAACTTTCTTTTTAATCCTTTCTTTTTCTACACAAAATATCTTTTTGTTTTATATTTTTTTTGAATCTAGATTAATTCCAACACTTTTATTGATTTTTGGTTGAGGTTATCAACCTGAACGACTTTCTTCTGGATTTTATTTACTTTTTTATACACTTTTTGGTTCTTTACCTTTATTATTATCAATTTTTTATATTAATAATATTTGTTTTAGTTTATTCTATCCTTTAATTTTGGTTAATTATAATTTTTATTTATATTTAGGTTTAGTTTTAGCCTTTTTAATTAAAATACCCATAATTTTCTTTCATTTTTGGCTACCTAAGGCTCATGTTGAGGCCCCAATTTCAGGTTCAATAATTTTGGCAGGTATTCTTTTAAAATTAGGAGGTTATGGTTTAATACGTGTCTTAATTTTTATTGAAGGGGATTTTATATTTAATAATATTTTTATAATTAGATTAAGCTTATTTGGTATAATAGTTATTGGTTTAATTTGTATATTTCAGGTTGATATAAAATCTTTAATTGCCTATTCATCTGTAAGACATATAGCTTTAGTAATTTGTGGTATTTTTTCAATAAATAATTTAGGTATATTAGGTTCTTTAATTTTAATAATTGGTCATGGTCTATGTTCTTCAGGTTTATTTTGTTTAGCAAATTTGGTTTATGAACGTTCAAATAGACGTAGATTTTATTTTAATAAAGGTATAATTAGTTTAATACCAAGATTATCTTTTTTTTGATTTTTATTTTGTGCTAATAATATAGCTAGACCTATAACTTTAAATTTATTAGGGGAAATTTTTATTATTAATAGAGTTATAAGTTGATCTTATTATTCTTTCTTTTTTTTATTTTGAGGTTCATTTTTGAGTTGTTGTTATAGAATTTATTTATATTCTAACACTCAACATGGTTCTTTATATTCTGGGTTAAAATTTATTTTTAATATTAATTTACGCGAATATATATTACTTTTTCTTCATTGTTTTCCTTTAAATTTTATAATTTTAAAGATTGATATTTTTATAGTTTGATTATGTTTGAATAGTTTAATAAGAATAATAATTTGTGGTGTTATAGGTATATTTTTATTTCAGACTTTGAAAAATACTTCTTTTTATATAATTAGATCTTTCTTTTTATTTATTTTAGGTTTATTAATATTTTTTTTAGGCTTTTTTTTTATTTATTTTAATCAGATTTATTTATTAGATTGGGAATTTATTACTTATAATAGAATAATAATTACTTTAACATTAATTTTTGATTGAATATCTTTATTATTTAGAGGTTGTGTTTTTTTTATTTCTTCTATAGTTATTTTGTATAGTCATATTTATATAATCTCAGATTATAATAAAGTTCGATTTTTATATTTAGTTTTAATATTTATTTTTTCTATATTTATACTTATTATAAGTCCTAATCTTATTAGAATTTTAATTGGTTGGGATGGTTTAGGTTTAGTATCTTATTGTTTAGTTGTTTATTTTCAAAATTATAAATCTCATAGAGCTGGTATATTAACTATTTTAACAAATCGTATTGGTGATGTGGCTATTCTTTTGTCAATTGCTTGAATAATAAATTTTGGTAGTTGACATTTTTTTTATTATTTATTTTTTTATGATAGTTGAATATTTTATTTAATTGTTTTATTAATTTTGGCTGGTTTCACTAAAAGAGCTCAAATTCCTTTTTCTTCTTGGTTACCTGCTGCTATGGCAGCCCCTACACCAGTTTCTGCTTTAGTTCATTCTTCAACTTTGGTAACTGCAGGAGTTTATCTTTTAATTCGTTTTAGTTCTATAATTTATATATTTAATTGTAATTTTTTTTTAATTTTGTCTTTAATAACTATATTTATATCAGGTTTAGGAGCTAATTTTGAGTTTGATTTGAAAAAAATTATCGCTTTATCTACTTTAAGTCAATTAGGCTTAATAATAAGAATTCTTTTTTTAGGTTTTCCATATTTATCATATTTTCATTTATTAACACATGCTTTTTTTAAGGCTTTACTTTTTTTATGTGCAGGTTTAATTATTCATGTTATAAATGATACACAAGATATTCGTTTTATGGGTGGTTTATCTTATCAATTACCTTTTACAATTACATGTTTTTGTATTTCAAATTTATCTTTATGTGGTTTTCCTTATCTTTCAGGATTTTATTCAAAAGATTTAATTTTAGAATTATCAACTTTTACAGGTTCTAATATATTTTATTATATTATTATATATTTATCTGTAGGTTTAACTGTTTCTTATACTGTTCGCTTAATTTATTATACTATAAACCTTTATCCTAATTCTTATAATTGTCAAAATTATAGTGAAGATAAATTAATAAATTTTTCTATAATTTTTTTGGTTTTAATGTCTATATTTTCAGGAAGTTTACTAATTTGAATTATTTTTACGACACCTTCTTTTTTAGTTTTATCAACTTTTATAAAATTAATATCATTATTTATAATTTTTTTAGGGGGATTTTTAGGATATGAATTATCAATTTTTTATTATAATTCATCTTCTAATTATATAATTTTTTATAAAACTTCTTCTTTTTTAGGAAGCATATGATTTATACCTTCTTTTAGAACTTATATTTTAAATAATAATTTTTTTAATATTTCATTTAATTTTAATCAGAATTTAGAAGTTGGTTGAGGGGAATTAATTTTCTCAAAACTATCTTTTTTTTACGTAGTAGTTTTGAGAAAATTTGTTCATTTTTTTTATTATAATAATTTAAAAATTTATATAATTTCTTTTTTTTTATTTTCTTTAATATTTTTTGTCTTTTAATACTTGAATAGCTTAATTTTAAAGCTTAATATTGAAGATATTATTATGGGATTTATCTCTTCAGGTATTTATAAAAATAAATTTTTTTCTTCTTATTGAAAATAAGATGTTTTATTATAAACTATATAAATATAAGAGAAAAACGGATTTTAACCGCTTTAAAAGATAGTTAGCGGCTTCTTTTAGTTACAACATTCTCTTTTAACTAGATTTTTAATCAATAATTTCATTAACAGTGAAGTACCTCTATTTTGGTTTTAGTTAAAAGTAAGGGGCTATAACCCTATTTTTAGGTCGAAACTAAATGTAAAATTTACTTCATTACTTGAGGATAATTCTTTTTGGAATAATTTTTAATTGCAAATTAAATGTTATAATTAACTATAACCCCAATCTCTTCATTCTAAGATTCCGTTTTTTCATTCATGGTATAATCCAACAATTAAAATAATTAAAAATGTTGATGTTACAATGAATCATGATTTTATTTTAGTTATTTGTATAATTTTAATTGTTGGTATTAAAATTACAATTTCTACATCAAAAATTAAAAAGATAATTGCAATTATAAAAAATTGAATAGAGAATGGTATTCGTGATGATCTTTTAGGGTCAAATCCACATTCAAATGGTGTTATTTTTTCTCGGTTGTTTTTTGTCCTTTTTGAAATAACCGAGCATAATGTTATAAGTGTTATACTGATTATAAATGTTATTATAATTGATATTCTTGTTAATATAATTATTTTTTCTCTTTTGAGACCTCTTAATTGGAAGTTAAGAATACTTTATATACTAAAAAAATAACTACCTCATCAATAAATTGAAATATATAAAAATAATCAAACTACATCTACAAAGTGTCAGTATCAAGCTGCTGCTTCAAATCCAAAGTGATGTTTACTTGAAAAATGAAATTTTATTGTTCGGATTAGACAAATTAATAAAAATGTAGTTCCAATAATTACGTGAATTCCATGAAATCCGGTTGCTATGAAGAAACAAGATCCATAGACGGAGTCACTAATTGTAAATGGGGACTCTAAATATTCATATGCTTGCAGAATAGTGAAGTAAATCCCTAGCGTAACTGTTAAAAATAAGCCCCTAATTGTTTGGTTATGATTTTTATTTATAATACTATGATGAGCCCATGTAATAGTAATACCTGAAGATAATAAGATTGTTGTATTTAGAAGAGGAATATCTATAGGGTTAAAAGTTTTAATTCCTTTCGGAGGCCAGGTTATACCGATTTCAATAGTTGGTGCAAGTCTTCTGTGAAAAAAGGCCCAAAAAAATGAAATGAAAAAGAAGATTTCTGAAATAATAAATAGGATTATACCTCACTTTAATCCATTAGTTACTATAATAGTGTGTTTACCTTGATAAGTTCCTTCTCGTACAATATCTCGTCATCATTGAATTATAGTTAATAATAAAATTATAATTCCTAAAATTATTAATATTGGATTTTTTATATGGAATCATATAACTATTCCGGATGTTATTGTTATGGCTCCAATTGATCCTGTTAAAGGTCATGGTCTGGGGTCAACTAAGTGAAATGGATGATTACTTTTTTTCATAATTAACTTCACTTGAATACAAAGTTGTTAAAACTGAAAAAACATAAGCCTGAATTATTGCTACTGCTGTTTCAAATAATATAAGTATAATTTGAATAATTATTAATATTATAATTATTATTGTTGATGCTCTTGTTGTATTATTACCTAATAATCTTATTAATAAATGTCCAGCAATTATATTAGCAGTTAATCGTACTGCTAATGATCCTGGTCGGATAATATTTCTAATTGTTTCAATACATACTATAAAAGGTATTAATATACCTGGTGTTCCTGCAGGAATTAAGTGACTAAATATATGTTGTGTTTTATTAATTCATCCAAATAATATAATTGATATTCATAAAGGTAAAGATAATGCTAATGAAAAAATTAAATGTCTAGATCTAGTAAAAATATAAGGTAATAATCCTATTATATTATTAATTAAAATGAATATAAATAATGATGTTATTATTAATGTTAATCCTATACTTTTATTTAAAAGTGTTTTAAATTCTTGATGTAAAGTTTTATAAATTAGGTCAATTATTATTTTTTGTCGTGATTTAATTAATCAATATGGATAAGGTATTACAATTAAAATAATTATTGTTCTTATTCAATTTATTGAATAATACATTGATGTTGATGGATCAAAAGTTGAAAATAAATTTGTTATCATTTTCAATTAAGTTGATTTATTTTTTTGTTTTCTAATTTTTTTTCGATTATGTAATTTTTGTTAAAGTATGTTATTCTATTAATAATAATAATTATAATAATAAATATAATTATTAATGTTAATCATGATAGTGGTGCCATTTGAGGTATAGAAAAATATTATAATTAATTTTTTCAGTTTGACAATCTGATGTTTTATATAAACTAATTTTTCCATTAAGAGTATTCGTTAATTACTATATTTTGGTTTAAGAGACCATTGCTTAACTTTCAGCCACTTAATGATTTATTTTTTAATCATCTAATAAATTGTTTTGTATTTACACTTTCAACTGTAATTGGTATAAATCTATGGTTTGCTCCACAAATTTCTGAGCATTGTCCGTATATAATTCCGGGTCGATTAATATATATTGATCCTTGATTTAACCGACCCGGAATAGCATCAATTTTAATACCTAAACTAGGAATAGTTCATGAATGTAAAACATCTGTTGCAGTAACAATAATTCGGATTTGATTATTTATTGGTAGTGTAATTCGGTTATCAGTTTCGAGTAAACGGAATTCATTAATTTGAATATCATTTGTTGGTTTTATATATGATTCAAATTCAATATTTTTGAAATCTGAATATTCATAAGTTCAATATCATTGGTGTCCAATTGCTTTAATTGTTAAAGTTGGATTTTTAGTTTCATCTATTATATATAAAATTCGAAGTGATGGTAATGCGATTAAAATTAAAATTATTGCTGGGATAGTTGTTCAAATAATTTCAATTATTTGATTTTCTATTATATAACGGTTGATTATTTTATTAAATAATATTTTAAATATAATTCATGCAATTAAAGTTGTAATTATAATCAAAATAATTATTGTGTTATCATGGAAAAATACTAATTGTTCTATTAAAGGTGAGTTAGGATCTTGAAAGTTAATTTGAGATCATTTTCTAATTTCTAAAAAAAGATTATTCTTTATAAATGAATCTTAAATTCATTGCATATATTTCTGCCATATTAGAAATTAAATGTAATAGGTATTTCATTATATGAATGTTCAGCTGGTGGATAATTTTGTAATCATTCAATTCTTGAATTTATATTCATAATAAATATAATTTTTCGTTTGGATACTATACTTTCTCATATAATTATAATAAATATTATAGTTCCTAGAATTGAAATAGTTGATCCGATTGATGAAATAACATTTCATGATATATATATATCTGGATAATCTGAATATCGTCGGGGTATACCACTTAATCCTAAAAAATGTTGTGGAAAAAAAGTTAAATTTACTCCAATAAATATAGTAAAAAATTGAGTTTTTAATCATTTAGGATTTATTGTTATTCCTGTAAATAATGGGTATCATTGAATAAATCCAGCTATAATAGCGAATACTGCTCCTATTGAAAGTACATAATGAAAATGTGCTACTACATAGTAAGTATCATGTAATACAATATCAATTGATGAATTAGCTAATACAATTCCAGTTAAACCTCCAATTGTAAATAAAAATACAAATCCTAATGTTCATAATATTGAGGGGGAATAATTAATTATGGATCCATGAATAGTTGCTAGTCATCTAAAAATTTTAATTCCTGTTGGAATAGCAATAATTATGGTAGCTGAAGTGAAATATGCTCGGGTATCAACATCTATACCAACTGTAAATATGTGATGAGCTCATACAATAAATCCTAATAATCCAATAGCTAATATAGCATAGATTATACCAGTTGAACCAAATGCATTATTCTTTCCACTTTCTTGTCTAATAATATGTGAAATAATTCCAAATCCTGGTAAAATTAAAATATAAACTTCCGGATGTCCAAAGAATCAAAATAAATGTTGATATAAAACTGGGTCCCCCCCTCCTGCTGGGTCAAAGAAAGAGGTGTTTAAATTACGGTCAGTTAATAATATTGTAATAGCTCCAGCTAAAACAGGTAATGATAATAATAATAATAAAGCAGTAATTCCTACAGATCAAACAAATAAGGGGATTTTTTCTCTAGTTATACCTGAAGTTCGTATATTAATAATAGTTGAAATAAAGTTTACAGCTCCTAAAATTGATGATACACCTGCTAAATGTAAAGAGAAAATAGTTAAGTCAACTGATGCTCCATTATGTGCTAAGTTACTTGATAAAGGAGGATATACTGTTCACCCTGTTCCGGCACCGGCATCAACTATTCTACCTACTAATAAAAGTGTTAATGAAGGTGGTAAAAGTCAGAATCTTATATTATTTATTCGAGGGAATGCCATATCAGGTGCACCAATTATTAATGGTACTAATCAGTTTCCAAATCCACCAATTATAATTGGTATAACTATAAAAAAAATTATAATAAAAGCATGTGCTGTTACAATTACATTATAAATTTGGTCATTTCCAATAAATGATCCCGGTTGTCCTAATTCAATTCGAATAATTCATCTTATTGATATACCAATTATTCCTGATCATATTCCTAATATAAAGTAGAGTGTTCCAATATCTTTATGATTTGTTGAAAATATTCATTTATTCAATTTTATGTTCTCTAAATAAATAAATTTACTTAGATAAAGTGTCTGATTATAGGTTGTAAATTGTAAATTTATATATGAATTTTTAATTCCTTTATCAGGCTTTATAGTCAATTAGATGATATTAGACTGCAATTCTAAAGTAGT